TAATTATTAAATTAATATATTGTATTGAATTAAATACATATTAGTTAATTAAATATTAAATTAAATAATATGAGACTCGAAATGAAAGTACCCTTCTCGCATACATTCCCCATTACGTTGTCGGAACAAAAATATTGCATGTATCAATATGGATGGAAATATTTAGTACATGAAATAGCGATTTGCTAGATATATAAATAGATATATAAGATATAACTAATAAAACGGATCTTGTGTTCTGGAATTGGAATCAAAGAAAGATATTTAAAATGGCTCGTATGTTGTGACTTGGAATAAATGTTTCTCGGTAAAGGAAGGGAATAGTAATTTATTTATTCCTAATTTATTCCTATAGAACGTCTAGGAACAAGAAGATTAAATCGGATATATCGACAGATTCCCGCGTAGTCCAAAGAAAAAAAAGATCCAATTTCATCTCTATCGAATTTTAATATCAGAATAGTGGATATAATTATGATGCAATGGGTTAGGTCCACTTACTTTTTATTTTGTTGATTTCTAATCGATTTAATTGGAATAATGGAAAATAGGAAAGGAATAGTAATATTTGAAGATTTAACGAGACGACTTATCCTTACATTCATTATAATATTTAATATAATATTTATAATAATTATATTTTTTATTTAATAATATATTTAATTTATTAAAATAGCAAATTTATAACCATACTATAATTAATTATAATGTTATAATTTTGATTATATATTAAAATATTTAATTATTTAATTATACGGTTTGTTACTTTTTTTTTATTACTTTATTACAAAGATCAACAATATCTTTATTCGCACTTCAAATATGAATACTACTGCCGGAGTTTTATGATTTATGAAAAAAGCAAAGCCCCTTATCGGATTTGAACCGATGACTTACGCCTTACCATGGCGTTACTCTACCACTGAGTTAAAAGGGCTTGTTTGATCCAATTCCTGAATAAAGACACTATGAGTTTAGTATATATACTTATTATAATAGATGTACATAGATATATCTTATAATAAGTATAAGGGTTCATTCAGGAATGAAAAATTTTCTTTATCCAGTAAAAGTAAATTAAATAATTTAATATAATTTAATATAGAGTATATAATATAGGTAAAATAAAAGGTTTATTGATATTGGATTTGATAAATATCAATACAATGAATTGTTTCAAGACTATCCTAATTGACATCATAACTAAATTCATTTGAGTGATACATGTATCCACTAATTTAACATAGATCCAAGATATTTCATTGAATCATTGATAAAGAGATTCGGATAAAGAGATTCGGCGTGGCCTTTGAACCAAACTTTTATCGAAAAAAATTGTATAGAAAGAATCGTGAAAGACGGAAAGATCCTTCGTATCGAGTCATACCATTCCATTATATTGACAATTTTAAAAAACTATTCATACTATGAACATAGTATGATGGCGGTCGTGCAAGTCTGCCCCCATCGTCTAGCGGTTCAGGACATCTCTCTTTCAAGGAGGCAGCGGGGATTCGACTTCCCCTGGGGGTAGGGTACTACGAAAGGAAGTTGATCGTGGATTATCAATAAGCCTGGAATTGATTCTTCCTGGGTCGATGCCCGAGCGGTTAATGGGGACGGACTGTAAATTCGTTGGCAATATGTCTACGCTGGTTCAAATCCAGCTCGGCCCAATAATTTGCCGATCCGCCATGAAATGATATAATATAACCCATTTGTTGCTCTCCAGAAATGCCCGATCCCCCAATCCCAATACGGAAGAAATCCATTTTATGATATATCTATACCACTATTTATTTCCTCTCTTTTTACAAGAAATTCTGATCTTGCTAATGATCTAGATTCATATCAGGATCCGTAACTATAAAGTAAAGTTTAAGGAAAAGAGTAAATAAAAAAAAACTTTTTTGATTGAACGAGTGATTATCCAATTGATTTGGCAATAACGAAAGGATTACTAGTAATACCGGCTGCTCTCACTAAAGTACATATACATATGGGTATCGATATATCACACTCGCAGCTCTGTTACAACACGCCAATTCTAATCGAAATTGAAAGTGTTAGAATGAAATCATAAAAATATGTATACTTTATTTTATTATGGTATTTACTTGGGATTGTAGTTCAATTGGTCAGAGCACCGCCCTGTCAAGGCGGAAGCTGCGGGTTCGAGCCCCGTCAGTCCCGACGAATCCAAATCCAATAAAAAACTATATCAATTCATCTCTCTATTTTTTGTGAAAAGAAGTCCAAATAACATAATTTCATTCCCAACAGCGATCCCTCTTCTTTTTTTCTTTTTCGTTTCACATTTATCATCAACCAAATGGGGGAATTTCCATTTCTTCGACTAGTACCGATTCGATTGATGGGAGAGAGGCATATGTGGATTAGTACAATTATTATATTATTAGCATCAGATTCAGGATTCCACGGGATACCGTACTGGGTCTGGCTTTTTCAATTACTCCCGATCTGTGAAATATGAAATAAAGTAGAGTATTGTATGTTTCCCGGGAGTACATACATAAATGGAATTTGTACAATATAAAATAAATTGAACATAGTTACTGTGTATAGAATAGTATAGAATACTTTTTTTTTAAGATTCAAATAAAAGTATATTCTTTTCGGGCCCTATTTTGTGTAACCTCAATTTCAAATTTTACTAATTTGAAATAATCTATCTCATTCAAATTTCGCATTGAGCTTTTGATATATGCGTCCCATTACTAATCCAATGAAAGAGGATATTCAAAAAATAAAGATCAAACAAGGATCACTTTTTTATTAGCGAGGTAATGCATTTTTTTTTTTTTTTTTTTTATTATATTTTATAAGGGTTTTTCCTTGAAAGAACAAACTTTTTAAATTTATATATAAATATATATAAAAATAGTTAATTTGATGGAATATTCGATTTTTTTATACCGGAATTTGTACTCGTCTTTATCATACTTCTTTTGTTTTCCAAGAAGATTGGATCATTAAAAAAAGGAGTTTATAACTTAGCTCCTTCCTTTTTTTTCATTGAGCTTCTATTGTTTGTTGGGGTTTGTTTAGAACCAATGGTAAGTGGAAAGGCGGTTAGATGATACTTCATCAGATGATTGTACAAAGAGGGCGGTAGGTTATAGAAAAGAAAGAATGGAAAAGAATGATAAATAAATAAAGGAATTATTGATTGTATCGGGAATCAAATTTTGAGTTCAGTATGGATAAAAGATTGTCCTATGTTATACTATTCAATTCTTGACGATGAATCGATTTGATAGCTCCGATATTGTTATTCATGATATTGATCCGATTCGATATCATCGAGATGTAATGCATCCCATTGAATTTCCAGGCGAAAGATTTATTATCTCTATGGGATTAACTCCCGAGTTATTGCGAATTAAAGAAAAATTAAACAATGAGATTATGGAAGTAAATATTCTCGCATTTATTGCTACTGCACTGTTTATTCTAGTTCCTACTGCTTTTTTACTTATAATATACGTAAAAACAGTCAGCCAAGGTGATTAATTTGAATTAAACTTGATTTTTTATTTCTTATCAATAATTGCAGAGAAGAAAAGGATAAAAATTTCGCGTCTTAACTGAAATGGGCAGACTAGAATCAGTCGTATTCTATGAGATACGATAGTATGGTAGAAAGATTCAGATATTTCTTTCTACCATACTATCTAGTATTGTTATTGTAGTGTATAAAGTTGTATTGTAATGCGGGTTAATTTAATATAGATTAATATAGATCAATCTACAATAGTATCATCATATTCCTTTTCTATATATATAGAAATCTATTTAATTACGTATATATAATATATATAGTGATAATGTATATTATATAGTATCCCAATTCTATTTCTTTGCTTTATCTATTTGTATTTAATTTGTGTTGATTTCAATTAAATTAATTTGAAATAATCGAAAGCGACTTTTACGATTAGAATTCCTAGATTTCTGATTATTTTCAATATGAATCCCGATCGAAGAAGTCATTGATTGAGGAGTTGACAAATGATCCATGGGAACTTCTTCGGATTTCGAAAAGGATTAGTAAAACCCGTCGACTTTTAACGTTTGAACCATGATATGAAATGGGTTCAATAAAACAAGCAAAACATAAATAAAATTTCTAAAATAGTAAAACTAAAACAAGCGGCGCAATATGTGACTCGCCCAAGACAATATTTTAGGATGTGCAGTATCTCGTTGGACAACTACTATGTTGTTTCCCAATGTGTATCCACGTAATGGAATAACCGAATTGTTTTCTCTTTGATCTTTGAACAGTAAAGAGGTAAACAAAATAAAAAAAAGTTCCGTTCTTCCTCATGGTCCATATCTAACTTTGGTAAGAGTCAGTTCATCGAAATAGAAAATTTATGAAGAATTCAGTTGGAATAAATTTCCTACCATTTGTATTCCTTTTACTTTTTTTACTTTCAAAATACGAACACGGAAATAATTGAAATATTTCTTTGATTGAAAGAGTATTCTTCATATATATTTATTATTCATAGAATACATTACTCAACTAAAATCCAAGAGAATTTCGAAATGAAGATATTTTTCATTTCTATTTCAATTTAAAAATAAAATTTTAAATTGAAATAGTGAAATTTTAAATAAAAAAAACTTTGCCGACTTTGCCGAACGATCTATAAAAAAAAGTGATACTGTTTAGTTCCTAAACTCAATTAGTAGTACTTCTAGAGTCCACTCCTTCCCCATACTACTAGTGAAAGGGAAAACGTAAAGACTACCATTAAAGCAGCCCAAGCGAGATTTACTATATCCATGTGAATTATGTCCTCTATCTCTATGAAGGAATTATTCAATTATTGTTCACTAATAAATAATAGGGGAATCACTGGCGCAGAGTCAAAAAGTTATTCTGACCCAACACCGTTGATGAAACAATCCAATAAATCCAATTATAACAAGTTCTTATACGATTTCTAGTATAATTAGAAAAGATTAAG